GCGGGATATAGGATCTTGGAACCAACAAACAAAACCAAACAAACCGTAGCTCGCTCCTTCTTCCTTCTTAAGATACGGGATTTAAATACAAACCCTTCGGGGATTGCCGTTGATAAATAAGGGAATCAGGCCCTCGGAACAGAGGGGGGAGATAACCACAAAATAACTACCCAGACGACCACTCCCTAATAGGTAGTAGGACGGACATCCTTGTCACGAACTCCAGGAAGTACAGTATAGCTATAGAAGCTGGAAGGTACGGGCTCCTCATTACTTCTTATTCGACTTCCTGGAGGAAGAAGCAAGAGTCAGCTGCGGCATTTAGGTTTCCTATCATAGTTGTTCTAGAAGATCTTATTCTCCGATCTTCAATAACCGCGATATTCCTATGTTTATAGCGGTTATTCGGGGGTTATACAAAGTCTAATCAATAACACCCGATTTTCCTGTTCTTCCAATCCTCGCAGCGCATTTAACACCTCGAAGCTGAATTGCCTCCCGCTTCTCCCAACCCACCCAATATCGACAAAAGTCAAAGTGACTACATCTCCCGCGGACCCTGACGTGAACAGACGCTTTCTCTAAGAAAGCGTTTTTTCTTTGTTTGTTGACTTCACTTAGCAAGCCCCGAATCCTAATCCTTCTACGCCACTTTCTTATCTTATGAAATTTCTACTCAGCTTGAAAAGAAGCCTCAAGCCGATAAGAGCTCTTATGTTCGATAATTTCGAAAGAGGAACTGACAGTGATTGACCTCACGGCACACATGCTATATGTTTCATGCCAAAAAAGGCGAGATTTTCGATTATCATTAATTAATTAAAGGAGCAAAGCGCTTAGTGGTTGAAGTAGAGGAGAGCTAGAATGAGTCCATTTTCCTCGGGAAAGCATACAAGCAGGAAGGCAGAATAGAAAAGGCACTTTATTTCCTATTTAGGAATGAGCGGCCTACAGAGTGGAAATGATCCTGCGAAGCCGGTCAGGCCTTATCTAGCTTTAGGAATAAAAAGGCATACAGTCCCTGCGAAAGCATCCATTTCATGAGTTGAACTGGCTCTGCTCCTTGCTGGAGGAAAAATGAACGAGATTTTGTATGTTATTTGAAGCCTTTTAGAAGTCCGAGCATTCATTCGTGTAGCGAGGTCCTCTTCTTGCTTTTGTTTGTGTCATAGCATTCTACTGGATAGCTCCGACCCTTCCCCTCCTTGCGCTATGAATTGGCTTTCTTGTTGTTAATGGGCAGACAAACTTTTGACCCAGACGTGGGTGGGCTTTTTTCTAAGGAAAAAGTATGACCTTAATCTACTTTCTCGGGTATCTAGCTTACGGAAGACAAGGTCTTGACGTTCTATAGATGAACTAGCATAACAGACATGCTTGAATTTAGAAAGGCAAGACAACTCTGAATCACTCGTTTAATACAAAGCAACTTTCGCCCTATCCTGACCTGACGGGAAGGGAACTTATGAAGAAGACTGACCTGTGCTCTTCCTGTAATCTGACCTTACAAAAGCTTTCTTAAAGCTTTTGGCTGATCTCCAACTGTATTTGTATTCGTATCTGGAAATTCTCTTTCTAGTGGATCAAGATATTCGAGGCTAATCCACTCTTCCTTGAAACTTGGAAATAGCCCTTTATTAAAATGAAAACTTTTTGAACTTATAAATGAGTTGCTTCTCGACTCGACTGACTCACACTCCTCTCCTATCTTTTTCAGAGCTGCCATGGGCATTTATCTTTCCTTGGATGCTATAAGAATGGGCTGGCTCTTGCCCCATTCAAAAGGATGAAAATGGACAAATCCATTAAGAGTCTCATTTGTCACTTCTCTTGATTTCCCACCCACCTACCTATCATCTATCAGGCTCCTGAAGCTCCCCCGCTTGGTAGCTAATCCCGCTCGTATCTGTGAGTCTAGATCTTAGCTTATCTTATACTCTCTATACTTCGCATTTCCTTGAGCCTTTCTACTTATAGACCAGGACTGCTATTTGTTTCATACCGGAAATGAAATAAAAGGCAAGCAAGTCAGGGATTCCTCAAGCTGCTATCTCGATACCGATCCTTGAAACCCTGAATGAAGGGCACTGCTTAGGTCAGAAAGAAGCGCTGATCCACTTATACTCGCGAGGGGTTACTCTATCACACGCATCCTAGCTTATCTCACTTCTTCCTTGAAGGTCCCACGGACTGTTCGAATCCTTAGCCTGTCCTTGATTAGCTTCCTATCACCTATGCCTCCCCCCAGGAAGTCACTATTCTTTCCTTTATCCAGGCTCCTGAAGCTTTTGCATTTTTCAAAAGCCTTCACTCGATCTTCATTCTACTAAACGAACTCGAACCTGAGTCCATTACTATTCTGGTCGAGTTCGTTTATTCGTTTTTTCAGAACTCACACTTCGTACCTGAACATGAATAGGCAGCGCCCAACTTCCCGACGTAAGCCCAGGCTTGCTATCATCCAGTTGTGGCTTTTTCCCCTCTTCATTCTCAAGTGCTATAGCTTGTTCGCTAAATTCCTTCCCGATACCCCTTCATCACGTCTTGGGCAACCAAAACCCTAGCCTTGAAAGATAGATTTTCTCACTTCCCCGGACGAATGGATTTAATCTCTTTTCAGATTCAGTGAGGACAGTCCTTACTATCCTAGCAGCGGTTCCTTTTCATATCCCGCTTTGAAGCAACTACACTCGCTCGTTAGCCTGTCTGGCTCTCGACCCGCTTCCGTCTCTAAAAAACTTATTTTTTACTATTGCATTAGCTATACTTCGTTCTGCTACCTTCCGATGTACTACCAAACCGACAACTAACCTTGCTTTTCTACCTTATTCAGTAACAGCTATATTCGGAGACTTTACCTGAAGAAAACGGAGACCCAGAACTACTAGGATTCCTAGCTTCCAGCTTTCTAAAATCGCTTTTCGTTAGCCTAAACTATTTTCGTTATTTTGAAAAAACCTTGGCAGGATCATAGCTATCCTCCCTCCTATCTTCTTGACTCCTTCTAAGCTATTCTCTTACTTTACCTGCTTGGCAAGCTAATACTAACTCTGAGTGCTTATTGCTTCCTTTTTCTTTTGGTACTCTATAGGAATAAACCAAATAGAAAGATTCTCATAGATAGTGTCAAGTTCTCTAACGAGCTGTCGTAATTATAAATTCCCCACCCCCCCAACATCTTTCCCTCTATACGGATAAAAAAAAATCAGCCTATAGGAGAGATACTCCTCCCCAGAAATCCCATTTGCCTGGCTCTCTCACAATGAGAACCAACATTTGCGATTCTCATCCGATAGAGAGAGGGATTGAAGTACACAGAAATGGTAAATCTTTATCAAAGCAATCTGGACTAGCTCTTGGTTCGGGTACCATCCCGTTAAGGACAGGTTTTCTTATCTCCACGGTCGAGTTTCCCCAATTCCAGTACCTTGGGAAGGGGTGATTCCTTGGATTTCACCTCTTCTTCGACTCTACCTTTTTCTAACTAATTAGATGATCTATTCCTCCTTCCCATCATTCTCTTGGACATCTAGTTAGTGGTCTATCCCTTACCAGTTCTCCCCTTTCCTTCATGTCCTCGTCCATGCTCTTGGGTTTTCTTTTTATTCACGATCCATTGGTGCGGAACCAATTCCTTATTTTTTAATAAGGCAATGAAAGAAAGCAATTCCCCGTGTACTTTAGCTCGTACCTCGCTCCTTGGGTTGGGAATCCGCCGAACTGCTAACATCAATGGTCTTAGCCCTCAAGCAATCCAAGATCAAGGATCAAGACCAGACAAAAAGGACTGAAATAAATAAGAATTCTTTACGTGCGAGACCACCTTCTTGCAGTGAATAAGGGAAGAGGACAAATAGGGTACGAGATGCTGAGGTGGGCAGCAAAGAACCTAATAGAGTCAAAGGCGAGACCAAGGAGGGGCGCCAGTCTAAATAGAATTGCTTTCTTTTGAGATCAGAGCAGGACCCCTTTTCATCATACCGTCACTGTCTCCTTCACTCTTTCAACTAGTTAATGGCATAATGGCATGTTGGCTAGTTGCCTTAGAATTGAATATGGATATTACCAAGCTTTCCTCTCATTTAAGGTGCTAGTACATCATATGGTCTAAGAGAGGTCAGTTCCGAGATGTCTAGTCATACTTCGTCTTCAAAATGTTCCCGAGGTCAGAGTACTACAATGCCTTTGGTACAGAGAAAGGACAAGGGCTTTCATTTGACTTAGATCAAGAGATATAGGTTTATGAAGACCCCTCCCTGTCAGATGTTTAGAAAGCAGTTTCTCTTAATGGTGATACAATTCGTTTTCACTAAATGGACGAGTAACTAAGACAAGAACCCCGGAGCTAAAGGAAAACTGATAATTAGTTATAGTTTTCTTTATACGAGTTAGTAGGTAGGAGCTATGAACAAGGCTTGCTATCAAAGAGCCACGAGCGGGTAGAACTAGTCTTTATTACGAGTGAGTCCAGGCGGCAATGGAGGCTGTTTCCTTCTATAGAGATAATAGCCGTAGAGTTAGAATTACCTGTTATGGATTGGACTTAGTCGCTCTCTCCGCTTGCCCTTAGGACAGTTAGAGTACTACTACATACAATTTCTTTGCTTGCAGGACAAGGTAGCCTCGGGTTCTTTTCCATATAATGAAATGTGGTTGTGGGGCCCTTTCCCTATTCCTTATCCAGAATCCAGAAGGACTCTACCAGCTACTTTGACGCTTAAAGAGCTCATGCTATGGACATGTTTACGTAGGATCCACAGCCAACTTCCTGACGAGGGGCGTACACCTTTCCAGGCCAATAAGCTCACGACCTTCTCTGCTCCATGTGTCTTATCAATATCTCTACGTGCGATTCGTTGGGACATGAGCTTTTAGGTGGTAGAAATGATCAAGCACTACTTCCCCATGATTCCGATCCAGAGTATGCTCCTATCCACTGATTACCCTAACAACGGGTGAGCTTCAGTGCGGACTTCAAAAGAAGAAAAAGAAGGACTTAT